TGAAGGAACTACCAGAATTGTCTATTTCTAAGATCAAGCAACTCAGGTTTTGTCGTTATAGAACATAATAGTTTATAGAAACAATGAAAAATAGATACGAATAGAACCCCAAAAGAAAAAAGGATAAATAAAGAAAAGTAAAAGAATATATAAAAGTTTTACATAATTTTATAAGAATTACTGCCCCTTTCCCTTTTCTTTATTTCCTTAATTGAAAATCGAATTTAGTTTGATTAGGACCAAGCTCCTTAAAAACCTCCGCCCTTTTTAAAATATCCCGAACAGTTCCTGTAGGCTGAGCGCCCTTTTCAAGGAAATATAGAATAGCAGGAACGTTTAAATAACTTTGATTCTTTATCGGATCATAAAAACCCACGTTCCGAAGATCTCTTCCTTCTCTTCGAGATCGAACATCAATTGCAACGATTCGATAGACGGCTCATTGGGATAGATCTAAGTAAATGAACAAGACCCCCCCTAGAAACGTATAGGAAGTTTTCTCCTCGTACGGCTCGAGAAAAAGGATTTGCAGTTTTGTCTACGTATTGAATTCTAATGAATGGCAAACGAGTTGAAAAAATCAATTAGACTTGGATTTAACTCTTTTTTTTTTGTCCTTACTGAGAAAATACAAAATCATTTGTACCCAAAACTCAAGTTGGATAATTCTCAAATAGCTTAAAAGATAAAAATCTTTAGGCAATTTTTTTTTTTGAATGGTCTTTAACCCCCCTTTTTTTATCTCATTTAAAATAGAATCCTTTTTGATTCTTTATTAGAATCTAGTTATTGAGACAATTTAAAAACAGCGTTTCCTTGTTCTGGGATCCTCTTTTCTTTGTTTTAAATCAGTGGGTTTAGACATTACTTCGGTGCTTCTTAATCCTTCCAAAATGGCAGCAACATACCCCTTTTGTGATTTCTTTATATCAAAATCTCAAAGAATCATACAAACAGTCGATTCCCACGCGATACACTTTGCATCGAAAGAGTTTTCTCAATTCCAACAAATTTTACTTTTTCATTGAAAACTTGACCGAATCAGATCCTTTCGATTTCTATATTGATGATATACTTACGAAGTTGTTCCAATTTATTGATTGGTATTAACCCTAGATTCTTGCCCCCTAAAAGATAAATCAATACTTTAATTTCTACCCGAGCTCCACCATCTACTATATTCATTAAAACCCACCAAAAGGGGGGATTCTAGTGAAACAGACCAGATGTCGGGCCAAGAGCACCTTCATTCTTAGAAAAGATGGCGGATGTAAGAATAAAAATCCACGCCGGATCGTGTCCTTCAAGTCGCACGTTGCTTTCTACCACATCGTTTCAAACGAAGTTTTACCATAACATCCCTCTTATTTGGAACCCGTATGGGATTGATTCACTTATGGAATCATGAATAGTCATTGGTTCCGTCTATACATAAACATAGTAATCTATACTTTGTTTCTTCTATACAAAACAAAGATGGCAAAAAGTTTTCTAAAGTAATCTTAGCAAGATCCCAACTATTATTGTATGTTATTGTAGGAATGCAACTTATAAAAAAAAAACGAAAAGAAATATAGAAATAATACGAAGAAATTAATTTTTTTTTACTATTTAAAGTTACTCAATATGACCCATCTCTCACTTCTTTGAATGCCAAAGATTCAACTCAGAATAAGCAATCATTAAAAATTTTTCTAATCGAAAAAGTTTCCTATTTCAACATCATTATGAAAAAAGTTTTACAGTAAAGACTAAAATTTTGATCATCAAAAAAAGATCAAAATCTGTTTCTTTTCGAATTGAACCATCAACGATTTAAAACAGATAAATGGATTGAACAAAAACCCCGTTTTTATATGAGATAGATAAAAAAGACTCATATAATAGAAGATTTAAGTACTTGTTCTTTCGATTCGAATTTTATTAAAAAGATGAACGAATTGGGATTTTTCGGACCTATCAGATAGACAGAACTACAGTCTTTATTATGGATATGGATATTCCATAAAAAAAGGAACTTTTTGAATTTATAAGGGATTTTTTTTCACAAAAAACGAAAGACTATTGTCACTGAAATAGAACGAAATCAGATAATAACAATACATAATTTTTTATGTATTTTTTTGTTTAACCCTAACCCATTAATTGAATGTAATAACTTACCTCTTGTTTAGAATCCGAATAATCCGGCTACCTCATTTAAGTTTAATGGCTAGAGAATAAGAGATAGGGAAGAAAGGTTCTTTCTTATTCTAATTCAAAATAAAATGTATTGTTGAAAATTCAAAAATAGATGAGACGTAAGGTTTTCTTCAAATTAAGTAGCTAAGATAAACCCCTTCAATATAAAGGGAATGAACATATGATGAAAAATCCGACATACTTTAGTTTTAGTTAGTTGAATTCAAAAAACGTGTGACCTATGTTCCCACAGTACCTTGTTAATCACAAACAAAAATTTTTAATTATATCTGCATGTCATTTGCACTCAATCCCGTTAGTCCGGTTTGGGAAAAAAAAATAAAATTCTATCCAATAATTCTATCCAAAATTAGGCATTAATCATTTAAACAGAACATTTTTCTCAAAAGAAATCTTTCCAATGTATATGCCTGGGACGAAAGGATTCGAACCTCCGAATACCGGGACCAAAACCCGTTGCCTTACCACTTGGCCACGCCCCATTTAGATTTCCATTCTATACTCAGAAATAATAATATAATTATTGGGTCTTGGTCAATTCCAGGGCAAATATATATAAAAAATCTTTATAGAATAGAGTAGATTCTTGCTAGTATTTTTACGCCTGTAGATATAGAATTCAGCTGAATTCATTGATCATTACATAGAATTCAATTAAGATATTCTATGAAAGTATGATTTCTTCTATTCTCCTTTGTTTGAGAATTGGAGAATTTTTGATTGGGTCGGTTCAAAGAAAAAGAAGGATTTTTGTCTACCTTACTTTACTTCATTTTTCCTTATATCAATAACTCAATCAAAATGCAATTATCTACAAGAACAAAACGTCTGTTATGCTTAATATCTTTAGTTTGATCTGTATCTGTCTTACTTCTGCCGTTTATTCGAGTAGTCTTTTCTTCGCCAAATTGCCCGAGGCCTATGCTTTTTTGAATCCAATCGTAGATCTTATGCCAGTCATACCTTTGTTCTTTTTTCTCTTAGCCTTTGTTTGGCAAGCTGCTGTAAGTTTTCGATGATATCCTTAATATTAAATATATTAAATTCTATATTCTATTTATTATCCTAGAAAATTCATGATTTATTCGAGAAAAATTATAAAAACGAATAGGATCAAATAAGTCTTACACTATGAACCTTCAATTCAAACATTTAAATTCTTGATTGGATAGCTGCGATAAATCCAAATCCGGCTCACCCTGTATTCCCCATTCTGCCCTTTTGAAAGACCCTAATAAGGGTTAAGTTAGGGTCCCCAATCGAATCGGAGGTATGAAAGAATTTTTTAGTACTGAAAGACTCTTATGACAACTGAATTTTAATTTCTTTGAAATTCTTTTATGTTTCGATAAAGCACTTCATTTGTTGGTGTCAAAATAATTGTTATAAAAAAACGGAGGATCTATTCTCTTTTCTCTTTTTTTCCAAAAAAATATCTTGGAGATTGTGTAATGCTTACTCTCAAACTTTTCGTTTACACAGTAGTTATATTCTTTGTTTCTCTATTTATCTTTGGATTCCTATCTAATGATCCGGGGCGTAATCCTGGACGTGAAGAATAAAAAGGGGTTTTCGTTTTACTTGCTTGATTTTTCAATTTTCTTAGGATTTTTTTATCTATTCCACATATTTAATTTAACTAGGAAACAAAAACACGATTGTCGCAATTTTAAAGAGAAATAAAATATCAAGTCATCAACAAAAACGGAAAGAGAGGGATTCGAACCCTCGGTACGAATAACTCGTACAACGGATTAGCAATCCGCCGCTTTAGTCCACTCAGCCATCTCTCCCAATTGAAAAAGACAATTACTATGTTACATTACACAAGAAATAAGTATTGAAAAATTTTTTCTTTATTTAGCTTATCTATATTATATCTACAACTTTTATTATTCCATTTAGTTGAAGTAAGGGCTCGGAAGATTCACTATAAAAAAAAAGAAGGAAAAAGAAAGACGACCCCTTTGAATGAAAGGACCCCTTTTTTATTTTATTCGATCGGCCTGGCCTGGTAAGAACCCAGCCGGGCCTTTTTTTGTTCCAACGAATCCTAGCTAAGTTTCTCTTATTTGAAAAAAGGGTTGGTTTGCTATTAAAGCAACAACAAAAAGACGAAGGACTATTTCCATTCTTTTTTCTTATTATTTATTATAGATTATAGAATATAACATCAATATCAATACGGCATTTCTTATTATTCTTTCTTCCTTATTTAATTTAGTTATTTGTGACGACCTTACTCTTACTGGAATAAAAAAAAGAAACTATGGATTTTTACACAATGCGCTTTTTTGTTATGATTTCAGCGGTTTTGGCGAATTGTCTCTATCAAAACGCCTCTAGCAAAAGAAAAGTATATAACTTTTTTTTATTTAGTTATTTAAATTAGACCTCTTTTTTTTATGAATTCTTTTTTTTTGGAATCCCCTCGAAAACGTCAACCCTCCCATTTTCATAATTATTATTATTTTATGATCCTGTCTTGATTACCCCAAATTCTCCCTCTTCGACAAAAGGCCCTTTTTTATATAATAATAGCATTGTGGCGGGTATAGTTTAGTGGTAAAAGTGTGATTCGTTCTAGTAACTCCCTTAAAAAGTTAAGGGATCTTTCGGTTTGATTCATATTCCGATAAAAAACTTTATTTCTTAAAAGGATTTAATTCTTTACCTCTCAATGACAAATTCGAGGAAAAATATAAATTCTCGTGATTTGTATCCAAAGTTCACTTAAAATTTTTAAAATTGGATTATTAAATTGCGAAACATAATTATTGAATTGGATCAATACTTCC